TATTGTTATTATATTAGACTCAAAGGATCGTTCTTCACCTAATTAGAAGAATGGTTTTAAGATGGAAAGAATAAATGGAGAACCGAGTTTCGAGCGATCTGATCGTGCGATACTTTTTTCTTTTTATTCAAGATTTTCTGGGAATGAACCCACTACAGAAAATCTAATTAGTTGGAATAAAATTTAAATAAAGGGCATTATAAGGTCATTCATTCTTCAGCGATTCAAAGAACATTTCATTTTTGGAATCAAGTTACACAACATAGTTTATTTATTATTTTTTCTTTTTTTGATTTTTTCTTTCTAATTATTTAGAATCCATTTAATAGATTTATATATTTACTAGATTTATATATTAAATTATTGTTTATAATAAGAATATTAGTTTTTACACCTCTTGAGTTGTCCAATGAATCCGTTGATTGCGAATCGTGGGATAGAGAGACAGATGACCAATTGATTTCTTACCTATGTCACAAGATTTTTGTTAGTATCATCTATAATCATAATAATAGATGAATCAAAAACTTTCAATTGAATATATTCTTTCAATTAGTATTTTTACTTATCCATCCGCGTATCTTTCAAAAATAGAAACTTAGGGAAGTGCTTTATAAACATATGGATAAAAATAACGTATTTCATTTAGCCTCGTCATGCCTACTATCACTAGTTATTTCGGTTTTCTACTAGCAGTTTTAACTATAACCTCAGCTCTATTTATCGGTCTGAACAAGATCCGACTTATTTGATTAAAATTAATTGAATGCACAATTCAAAAAAAGAAACATTTCGGTGGTATTCCATATATTCTATATATTGTAGAGTTCTTTACCTTGTCAATTCAATTTCCAATTCTTGGTCATTGAGATTCATGGGCAATACCGATTAATATTTTAAGGATAGATATTACCTCTCCTTTTCCTCGTTCAACTAAATTGAAATGATTGAAGTTTTTCTATTTGGAATCGTATTAGGTCTAATTCCTATTACTTTGGCTGGATTATTTGTGACCGCATATTTACAATACAGACGGGGGGATCAGTTGGACCTTTGATTAATTAACAGTTCTTTTTTTGATTGACCTCCTACTTGCTTTATAGGGGGTCAAATTTTGATTTCTGTTAAATTATTTCAGTATAATTTTCCATCTAACAACAACAAGAATCGAATCACGCTCTATAGGATTTGAACCTACGACATCGGGTTTTGGAGACCCGCGTTCTACCGAACTGAACTAAGAGCGTTTTATTATCAAACTAAATGCAACCCGAATATATCTTCCATACATATATTATCATATAGAATATCATAAAATTAAATAAAAAAAAGTTCGGTATATCTATGTTCAATTTTTATGGATCTCAATTGATTCCTCGTTACTGTTCAGAAGATAAGTAATAGGTAGGGATGACAGGATTTGAACCCGTGACATTTTGTACCCAAAACAAACGCGCTACCAAGCTGCGCTACATCCCTTTCAATTGGTCTACAGTCTCATTGTAGAGAATCCCTGTCTTGTTTTCCACATTTTTGATTTATTTCCTCCATTGGTATACACAAATTATCTTGCCATTTCTTCTTTTTTCTCTCATATCATATATAAAATATAATAAAAAGACTTATATACGTATGAAATAATAAATATGAAATCCGCCGTAAAGAAAAATAAATATTTGTGGTGGGGCGGAAAGCGACATATTTTTTTTTAATCAAAAAGGGAATATCTACCGAATTGAACTGTTGTACATTTCAATTTGAATTAGGAATTCCGCGGACAATACAAGCGGTTATTAACTATATATACATTTTTGATGGTATTACATACCATTATGTATTACAAATTACTATAAAGTAGGAGGGTTTTAAATGCGAGATCTAAAAACATATCTCTCCGTGGCACCGGTAGTAAGTACTATATGGTTCGGGGCGTTAGCGGGTCTATTAATCGAGATCAATCGTTTATTCCCGGATGCGTTGGTATTCCCATTTTTTTCATTCTAGTTATTGATTTGGGAAGGGGTGAAGAAGATTAGAAAAACAATCAAATATCTGTGACTAATCTAATCCCCTTCCCCTTCTTTTTTTTAGAGTTTTTAGACTTAGAATAAGTTAGAAAAGAGAAAGAATCAAAATGGATTCAACCTCAGTCAAACTCGGACTCGGCGCCGGGTTCAAATTGAATTAATAAAAGAGTGAGAACGAAAATGTGATGGCTAGGGCAACAATATCATACAAGATACTTAAATGAAAAACTGTACTGCGATTCTCAATTTAGAAATCATTGTATTACTATATTTTATATTTGATTGTAACGAAATCTTTCATAATTTTATTTCGAGTTACCAACTTCTCTTTTTTTCTTCATTTTGGATCGGAAAATAGAAGAGTTGCGTGAATCAAAAATCCAAGGGAGGTTCATGGCCAAGGGTAAAGATGCCCGAGTAACAGTTATTTTGGAATGTACTCGTTGTGTTCGAAACGGTAACGGTGTTAATAAGGAATCCATCGGGATTTCCAGATATATTACTCAAAAGAATCGACACAATACGCCTAGTCGATTGGAATTGAGAAAATTCTGTCCCCGTTGTTACAAACATACGATTCATGGGGAGATAAAGAAATAGATCGAACCGATCGTCTGTGTGTCACCCTTTTCCAATGCAAGGAAGATTAAAAATTACATATATTAGACATATTTTCGATTTAAATATAAACAAACCAAATCCTATTTCTTAATTCTAAATCATTTTAGATCCGATCGAAATAGGATTTTCGGGATAAGGAATAAACAAACCATGGATAAATCCAAGCGACTCCCTCTTAAATCCAAACGATCTTTTCGTAGGCGTTTGCCCCCGATTCAATCGGGGGATCGAATTGATTATAGAAACATGAGTTTAATTAGTCGATTTATTAGTGAACAAGGAAAAATATTATCTAGACGGGTAAATAGATTGACCTTAAAACAGCAACGCTTAATTACTATTGCTATAAAACAAGCTCGTATTTTATCTTTGTTACCTTTTCTTAATAATGAGAAACAATTTGAAAGAAGCGAGTCGACCGCTAGAACTATTGGTCTTAGAACCAGGAATAAATAGGCTTACTCTTTAATTGAATTAAAATTCTAATCCAAACTCAACCGCAGATTGATGCTTTGTTCGAAAAATCCGAAAATCTAGATTTGATTGTCGTGTCGTAAGAAAAAAAGAATAGTGGAAGAAGAATAAATCGTTTTTTTATTGAACATATTTGCTCATTTTGACCACTTTATCATATTATCATATTTTATCATACTAATTTCTACTCTACCTTCTCGGAGTTCATTCTCCAGAGAACTCCATTTTAAGCATTCCGCTGGATTCTTTCCAATCTTCTTATTTTATGATCTCATTGGAAATCATATAAAGACAATTTCTATTTAATATAGCGATTTGGGCAAGTATTTTACGATTAAGAAGCAACTGCCTCTTGTACAGATTGTGTACAAATCTACTATAACTGTAGTCTACCTTATTAGATCGAATTACTGCATTTATTCGAGCGATCCACAACTGTCGAAAATTTCTTTTTTGCCTACCTCTATCCCGATAAGCTGAAGCCAAAGCTCTTATTTTCTGTTGAGTAATAGTTCGAGTAAGTCTTGAATGAGCCCCTCGAAAGCTTGATGCAAATAAACGAATTTTTGTTCTACGTCTCCGAGCTATATATCCTCGTTTAATTCTAGTCATTGAATAAATGAAACTTTGATGAATAACTAATTGATTTCCTTTCTTTCAGTTATTCCTTTCTCCTTGCCTAGTCTATTAATAACAAAACGTATTTTTCCAATGTATAAAATAAAAATTCCAATGGCTTTTGCTACTATAACCTTCCCGACCACGATTTCTTTTTTTGTTCTAGTCACCCCAAAATACGAAATTGTATTCATACTAGGTATCAAAACAAACATAGAGTAAATAAATCAAAATAGAAATGGATCAAGAAATAGTGGGTTCCTTCGTTTCTATGGTTACTTCTTAAACGGTGAGGTCCTCTCTATACACCGGAGCTCCTTCTTTTATTTCATCAATGTTATTGTTAACTTGTACAGTTCACCCTCTTTGGCTCTACCCATGAATTAGCTAGTAATCGGTCTTTCACAACGAGATCTACCTATACAGTAACGGTATTTAATTATGAAGATTAGTTGGGTAGCTGACCCTCTTAGTCCGTTCTTGGAAGAATAAGGCCATAATCCTTCTGTTAAATAGGATTTCCTCTGCTTAATGGCTAAGCATTTGTTACCAATGGGGAATTCTTTCTCATCTAAAATTGAAAATTGAGATGATTGGATTTGCACCAATAGAAACCATAAATTTGATACACAATAAAAGGATACGATAAATATTTTTGATTTATTTTTAGGTAGTGAACGGAGTTCTTCCATTCATTCTATCCTATTCACTGGTACTTATCACTGATACGGGAAAAATTTTGTACTTTCTTTTCTTTTGTCCCGGTCCATGGTCTAAACGAGTCGCACATACACCCTAGTACATGTTCCTCGACGCTGAGGGCATCCCCGAAGGGCGGGCGATTTGGTGACATTTCTGATTGGCTGTCTTGTGTTTCTAATAAGTTGTTTAATAGTTGGCATGTTGAATTGTATACATAATGAGTTGGTTTAGATCAATCCTAACCGGATGATTATGAATTACTTCTATATTCGATATTAATAATTAATAGGATTAATAGTAATAGAAAATATGATATTAACCCCCGGTAAAAAGAGAAAATCTCAAATTTCGGATTTTTGCGTGAAATCCCTGCTATTTTTTATTGAACCGCTACAAGATCAACAATTCCATGAGCTTGGGCTTCTGTTGCTGACATAAAAACATCCCTTTCCAGGTCTTCGGATACAACCCATAAGGGTTTGCCTGTTCTTTGTACATAAACCCTTGTGATGGTTTCGCGCAGCTTCAGTAGTTCTTCCGCTTCCAGGACAAATTCTCCTGCTTGTGCCTCATAAAAAGCACTAGCAGGTTGATGGATCATTACCCTGATGATTTAATAAATGGTTTTCTCTATCTCACATCATGATCATGATGAGTCAAAGATAATAAAAAAAAGATAGGATTAACAACCGTACAGGCATCCTTTGTGCAGTGCATACGGCTCCACAATGGAATTCATTTTTACCTTGCAGCGAAGGAATAGAAAATAGAGGATCTAGCAGACCCATAGCAGTAAATGATCCAATAACCACCCTTCCTTTTTTTTTTAGTAATTTAAAAATACTATGATGGTTCCGTTGCTTTATTATTTCGTTTGTTATTCAGCAATCCCAAAGTTTCTTTTTTTTCCTTAAAACTAAATATTTCGTAGTCTTTCATAACAGAAATATTGTTAAGAGTCTTCCGTCGTGAAAACAAAAAAGTTTGTGACGCTGAAAGAGGCCTCCGATAAATCAGCTAAAATCGGAAATTCCTTTTATCTCATACTACTCTTTCGATACATAACCTAATGGTTTAGAAAAAAAAACAAGAAAAAAATTCTCATATCGAATTCAAAGTGCCATGCTATTATTACTTAAATATTCATATTTTATATGGCGAAGGCATAGTTTTCTTTTTTGTCTCAAAAAAAAAAAAAAACTCATTGGCGCCGAGCGTGAGGGAATGCTAGACGTTTGGTAATTTTTCCTCCGGACAGAATAAAAGATCCCATTGAAGCGGCTAATCCCATGCATACTGTCTGTACATCTGGTCGCACAAATTGCATAGTATCATAAATAGCTATTCCGGGTAGTACCCATCCACCGGGAGAGTTTATAAATAAATACAGATCTTTGGTCTCATCCTCCATACTGAGATATACCATAAGACCAATAAGTTGATTCGAGAGCTCGGTATCAATCTCTTGGCCTAAAAAAAGTAATCTTTCTCGATAAAGTCGGTTGATTAGGATAAAATTGTATCCCTTAAGAACCGTACGGGCACCTTTTGATGCATACGGTTCAAAAAAAATAGCGAAAAAAGAATCAATGTTTAGATTTTAGCCTTCTTTAGAGGACTCTTTCTAACTTCTAATGAAGGGGCTTTTTCTTACCTTCCATTTTTCAAAATGGATGAGTTTTGTCCTTTGGCCCGCGGTCCTTTATCTATACTATAAATTTTAATAAAAAAAATAAATAAAAAACCAATTCATTAAATTTTCAATTTATCGAACTAACTTTTCATTGATGTATTGTTTCATCGAAATCAAATTTAACTTGCGATGTCATTTTCTTGTTCCCAAATGGTCTTCTTCAATTCTTTTAGGTTTATGCTCTACTCCGAGTCAAGATCTGCCCGATTTGGATTTGCACATATAGGACAAATGCCCCAATAGCATGTCTTTTTGCTACGACTTCTTTTTTTTTTTTTCAATTTACTTCATGCTTTTAACCAAATATTCAACCAACGTATTCATCATATTACTCGATTGATTAAAAGTTTTCTATCAATGCTATTTATAAATCGAATATGATACAAGTAGTAATCATAGAATAAATAGATTCCAAATTGAGTTTTTTCTAAGCGGAGCCTGGATACTTCATTTTATTAGTACAACTGAGAAAACCATAAATTATTCTAATTGATAATATTAATCTGGATACCCCCCAAAAAATAGATCTAATTGCACTTCACGCTCCAAATTTTTGATGATTAAATCAATCCGTCTTGGGCGAAAGAGAGGATATCTCGATCGGGGGAGAGAACGGGGAAATACCATATGACCCAATATATCTGACAAGTCGCACTATACGTCAATCCACGATGCATCTTCCTCTCCGGGATTTCGAAAAGGTACTCTTGGAACACCAATAGGCATTAAAGCAAAGAAAAAAGAATTAATTACTATAGCTAACTTTGATGTGGAAGCGTAAGAACGGGTTTATTGTCTTAATAAATAAGATCGTCCTTTATCAGATTTTATCTTTTAGCATATTTTATACATAGATTTAATAAGTTCATAAAAAAGGGAAAACAGAATGAATAAAGGAAACTTCTTACGAATAGGTTTTTGAATGATGAACAAGTATGTATACATTCACTCATATAAAATAGGATCAATTCCCATCTACCATTGCGTATTGGTACTTATCGAGTATAGAATAGATCTGCTTCTTTTTGTTCCTACGAATAGAATTGTTCCATTATTACTAAAAGAATAGACCAAATATTAATCCTTTCGCCAAGATAATCCCCTCAAAGGGGGAGGTCCATAGCATAGTTTTTTTTCAGTGCAATAAAGTTACATAGTGTCTATTTTTCGTTGATAAAGGGGTATTTCCATGGGTTTGCCTTGGTATCGTGTTCATACCGTTGTATTGAATGATCCCGGTCGTTTGCTTTCTGTTCATATAATGCATACAGCTCTAGTTGCTGGTTGGGCCGGTTCAATGGCCCTATACGAATTAGCAGTTTTTGATCCCTCTGATCCTGTTCTTGATCCAATGTGGAGACAAGGTATGTTCGTTATACCCTTCATGACTCGTTTAGGAATAACCAATTCATGGGGGGGTTGGAGTATCACAGGAGGGACTATAACGAATCCGGGTATTTGGAGTTACGAAGGTGTGGCCGGAGCACATATTGTGTTTTCTGGATTGTGCTTCTTAGCAGCTATCTGGCATTGGGTGTATTGGGATCTAGAAATATTTTGTGATGAACGTACAGGAAAACCTTCTTTGGATTTGCCGAAGATTTTTGGAATTCATTTATTTCTCTCAGGGTTGGGTTGCTTTGGTTTTGGTGCATTTCATGTAACCGGATTGTATGGTCCGGGAATCTGGGTATCCGATCCTTATGGATTAACCGGAAGGGTACAAGCTGTAAATCCTGCGTGGGGTGTCGAAGGGTTTGATCCTTTTGTTCCGGGCGGAATAGCCTCGCATCATATTGCAGCAGGTACATTGGGCATATTAGCGGGCCTATTCCATCTTAGTGTTCGTCCGCCCCAACGTCTATACAAAGGATTACGTATGGGAAATATTGAAACCGTCCTTTCGAGTAGTATCGCTGCTGTATTTTTTGCAGCTTTTGTTGTTGCTGGAACTATGTGGTATGGTTCAGCAACTACCCCGATTGAATTATTTGGGCCCACTCGTTATCAATGGGATCAGGGATACTTCCAGCAAGAAATATATCGACGAGTTAGTGCCGGGTTAGCCGAAAATCAAAGTTTATCAGAAGCTTGGTCTAAAATTCCTGAAAAATTAGCTTTTTATGATTATATCGGGAATAATCCCGCAAAAGGTGGATTATTCAGAGCGGGTTCCATGGACAACGGGGATGGAATAGCTGTTGGGTGGTTAGGACACCCTGTTTTTAGAGATAAAGAAGGGCGCGAACTTTTTGTACGCCGTATGCCGACCTTTTTTGAAACATTTCCCGTTGTTTTGGTAGACGGAGACGGAATTGTTAGAGCCGATGTTCCTTTTCGAAGAGCAGAATCGAAGTATAGTGTTGAACAGGTCGGTGTAACTGTTGAGTTCTATGGCGGTGAACTCAATGGAGTCAGTTATAGTGATCCTGCTACTGTGAAAAAATATGCTAGACGTGCTCAATTGGGTGAAATTTTTGAATTAGATCGTGCTACTTTGAAATCCGATGGGGTTTTTCGTAGCAGTCCAAGGGGTTGGTTTACTTTTGGGCATGCTTCGTTTGCTTTGCTCTTCTTCTTCGGACACATTTGGCATGGTGCTAGAACCTTGTTCAGAGATGTCTTTGCTGGGATTGACCCAGATTTGGACGCTCAAGTAGAATTTGGGGCATTCCAAAAACTTGGAGATCCAACTACAAAAAGAGTCTAGTCTGATACAAGATTGCTCTGTTCCTTTTTTCCTTTATTTTTTGATTTGACATAGATAGGGGTAGCGGATAAATCTTGATTCGGATTGCCGACTTTTCGTTTCTTTGACTCTTGTCTTGGTCTTTTTTTTATCCGTAAAAAGATCCCAACTAAACAGGTATGGAAGCTATAATTGTAAACCGAAATCAAATCTATGGAAGCATTGGTTTATACATTCCTCTTAGTCTCGACTCTAGGAATAATTTTTTTCGCTATCTTTTTTCGCGAACCGCCTAAAGTTCCAACTAAAAAGGCGAAATGATTTCTCATTATCTCAATTGAAGTAATGAGCCTCACAATATTGTGAGGCTCATTACTTCAACTAGTCCCCGTGTTCCTCGAATGGATCTCTTAGTTGTTGAGAGGGTTGCCCAAAAGCAGTATATAAGGCATACCCAGTAAAACTTACAAGTAAACCAGATATAGAGATGGCAACTAGGGTTGCTGTTTCCATTATTATATAATTTCAAGACCACAATGGATCTATGATAAGATCATTTATTTACAACGGAATGGTATACAAAGTCAACAGATCTCACTGAATTAAAAAAAAATATAGGATTATTTATGGCTACACAAACCGTTGACGATAGTTCTAGATCTGGGCCAAGACGAACTATTGTAGGGGATTTATTGAAACCATTGAATTCGGAATATGGTAAAGTGGCTCCTGGGTGGGGAACTACACCTTTAATGGGTGTCGCGATGGGTCTATTTGCGATATTCCTATGTATTATTTTGGAAATTTATAATTCTTCCATTTTACTGGACGGAATTTCAAGCAATTAGATTCGATTCACAAGAACCCATAAATAACTTTTCAATAAAAAGGAAAGTCTAAAGTATGTAGGTTTCCGCTTTTTAGCCCACTCTTTTTTGGTAGTTCGATCGTGGAATTTATTTTTTTTCTGTATTTCCGGAATATGAGTGTGTGACTTGTTAGAATTGATCCTATGGATACGACAGAGAAGAAGTCGGTCATCTTGATGAAGATGATTTTATCTCGTTGGATATTCAGTCTAGGCTAGTATCTGGAGCACAGAATATATGAAATAGATTCAAAAATATTAGAACAAATATTAGAACTATGATTCATACTTATCAGACCTCGTGGCCG